TGTAAATTTATATATAGATTTAAAAAATCTTTTTATCAAAACTTTATATTCAAATTATATGATATTAAATTGCAAATTTAAAGGTATTAAATATTAATTAAGGTTTAAAAGAAATATTTTTAATTTTGAAGATTAATAGTTTAAATTAACTTAAAACCTTAATAGAAAAATAAATAACTAAAAAATAATCTAAAAAAATTTATAAATAAAAAAAAATTATAGTTATTTTTTTTAAATTGAAGATATCATTTATTAAATAAATTAAAGTTAAATAATATAAAATAAGATATTTTAATATAAAAAAATAAATTTAAAATAGTTAATATAATTAATATTATTATAATTAAATATATATGATTGTAAATTAAATTTTTAATTAATATTCATTTTATTAAAAATCCAATTATAGGTGGTAAACCTATAATTGAGAAAATTAATATTATTATATTTAATTTAAAATAAAAATTTAAATTGAAAAATTTTAATTGATTAATATAATTAATGTTATAACTGTTTAAAATTTTAATAATTAATAAATTTAATATTGAATAGATTAAGAAATAGTTTATTCATAATTTATTATTAATTAAAATTGCAAATAATATTCATGTAGAATTATTAATTGATGATATTGCTAGAATTTTTCGTATTGAATTTTGATTTAATCCAAAAATTGAATTTATTGAAATTAAAGTAACTAAAAAAATTAAATTTTTATCAATATTTAGATAGGAAATTATAATTAGTGGTGAAATTTTTTGTCATGTTATTATTAATAAACATGAGATTCAATTTAATCCTTCTATTATTGAAGGTAATCATAAGTGGAATGGTATTAGTCTTAATTTTATTAATAATGGTATTATAATTAAGATATTTCTATTATTTAAAAAAAAAAAATTTTTATTAATTAAAAAAATTAATAATAGAATTGAAGCAAAAGCTTGAATTAAAAAATATTTTATTGTAGCTTCAATTGAATAAATTGATGATTTTAAATTTAAAATAGGAATAATGGAGAATAAATTTAATTCTAATCCTATTCATATTGATAATCAATTAGATGCTGAGATTGATATTAAAGTTCTAAAAATCAATATAATGAAAAATGTAATTTTTGTTAAATTTAAATTAATCAGAAAAAAGAATTTTATTCTATATTTGAAGTATGAATCCAAAAGCTTAATTTAGCTTATTTTTCTAATTTATACTTAGGTGTTTATGCATGTAAATTTTTGAAATTTACGGATTAGTTTAATTCTAAAAGTATAATAAAAGTATAAATTATACATGATTTACTCTATCAAAGTAACCCTTTTTCAGGCATTTTATTTTTAAAATATTATTTGATAAAAAAATGTTTAATGGTTTATGATTTGACTTAAAAAAAACTCACAAATTTTTTAAAAAAAAAATATTTTAATGAGGCGTTACGTTTCTATTTGTCAGAAGAGGGGGAGGCCCCCTCCCCCTCTAAAAAAAAAAAAAGGAAGAAGAGAATATATAGAGGATTTATTAATATGTAATAGTAGTATACATATATAGACTTCATATGTATATAGTATATATATATAATATAAATATACATCTATATAGCTTATATAATTAGTATATATATATATATATATATATATAAATCCTTATATGATAATAATAATCTATACATTTAATATATATATATATATATGTATATAAAACCTTATATGAATATATATAGATATTGATTGAATATATATATATATAGTAAAATTAAAATTTTCAATAATTTTTAAAAAAAAATTGATTAAATTTTGGTTTAAATAATTAATTTCAGTATAGGGGGCATGAAGATTCTTTTTGTTAAAGAATCCTGATTAAGAAAATTTTTATAAAAATAATTTTTTTGTTTAAAAAGTCTAATAAGATTTTATTAAAATTTAATTATAATAATAATTTTTATATTTAGATAATTTAAAAGTATAAAACCATATTATTATTAATTTATAAATAAATATAATTTATTTTATTATAAAATTTTATTTAATTAAAAAAATACATGAAATTTTTTGATTGTTAATTATTTCTTAAAGAATTTTAATAATTCTCAGTATTAAATATTAAATATTAAAGAAATTTAGATTTAATTATTAATTTAAGTATAAACTAAATATGTGCCAGCAGTTGCGGTTAAACATAATATACAAGTAAAATAGTTTGGTTATTAGTATATAAATATAATTTATAATTTAATTTTTTTTTAAAAAGTAAAATTTAATTAAATATTATTATTATAATTATTTTATTCTATTAAATTTTATTTAAAACTAGGATTAGATACCCTATTATAAAAATTTAAATTAATTTACTAAAAAATTAATAGTTAAGTTCTTTAAATTTAAAAAATTTGGCGGTATTTTAGTCTTATTAGAGGAACCTGTTTATTAATTGATAATCCACGATTAATTTTACTTATTTTAATTAATTCATATATCGCTGTCATGAATATATTTAAAAATTTATTTTCTTTTTTTATTTTTATAATTTATGTTAAGTCAAGATGTGGTTTATAAATAAGAATATAATGGGTTACAATAAATTTAATTTTTGGATTTTAAATGAAAATTAAAATGAAATTGGATTTAATAGTAAATTTATTTATTTAATTAATATGAATAAAGATCTAAAATATGTACATATTGCCCGTCATTCTTATTAAAAATAAGACAAGTCGTAACAAAGTAAATGTACTGGAAAGTGTATTTAGAAAGATTTATTTTAAAAATAAATATCTAAATTTAAGTATATCATTTACAATGATAAGATGTTGTTAAACTTTATTTAAATTTAATTTATTAATATATTTTTTTTTTATTGATTTTTTATAAAAATAATTTATTTATTTGGGGTTTTAGTATTTATTAAAAATTAATTTATAGATTTATAGTTTAATAGTATTGTGAAAGAAATTATTAAATTTAAAAAAGAATTTTATTAGTACCTTTTGTATCAGGGTTGATTAAAATTTTTAATTTTTTTTTAATTTCTCAAAATTTATAGAGTTAATTTTATTATTAATTTATTGTGTTATAAATATTTAAAAAATAATATTAGTTTTGAAATTTAATTCGTTATATTATATTTAGTTATTTAAGATTTAAATTTAATTTAAAATTTTAAAAGTTATATTAATTTTATTAATTAATATTTTAAATTTAAATTATTTTAGGGATAAGCTTGAAATTTTTATATAATAATTTATTTATTTTAATAATTTATAGGAATAGAAATTTTTATTTTAAGTTTGTAAAAATTTATTATTTATTTGATTTTAATTTATTATATTTATATTTATTTTTTTTATTAAATTTTATTAATTAATATTTAATTAATAGTAATAATGATTAAATTAGTATAATTTAAATATTTATAAATTATGAATTCGGCAAAAATTATTTTCATCTGTTTAACAAAAACATTGTATTAAGTTTAATTTAATATAGGATCTGCTCAATGATTTATTAAATAGCTGCAGTATTTTGACTGTGCAAAGGTAGCATAATAATTAGTCTTTTAATTGAGGACTTGAATGAAAGATTTGATGAGAAATAAACTTTATTATTTATAAAATTAAAATTTTATTTTTAAGTAAAAAAGCTTAAATTATTTAAAGGGACGATAAGACCCTATAAAACTTTATAAATTTTAATTATAATTTTTTTGGATTAATAAATATTTTATTATTAAAATTTATTTTATTGGGGTGATAAAAAAAATTAATAAACTTTTTTTAAATTTTAACATTATTTAATGAATATTTGAATTAAAATTTTTAATTAAAGGAAAAAGTTACTTTAGGGATAACAGCGTAATTAATTTTTTAAGTTCAAATTTAAAAATTAGTTTGCGACCTCGATGTTGAATTAAGATTAATTTTAGGTGCAAAATTTTAAATATTAGGTCTGTTCGACCTTTAAATTCTTACATGATTTGAGTTCAAACCGGTGTAAGCCAGGTTGGTTTCTATCTTTTAATAATTGATTTATTTTAGTACGAAAGGATTAAATAAATAAATTAAATTTTAATTAAATGAATAAAATTAATTTAACTATTTTGGCAGATAATTGTGTTAAATTTAGAATTTAATTATATAATTTTTATTATAGATAGTAATTTTTATATTTATTATAATTATTAATTTTTTATTTTTATTTTTAATAGTTTTTATAAGAGTTGCTTTTTTTACTTTATTAGAACGTAAAGTTTTAGGTTATATTCAATTACGTAAAGGTCCTAATAAATTTTTTATTAAGGGTGTTTTTCAACCAATAGGTGATGGTTTAAAATTATTTTTTAAAGAAGTTAATTATCCTAGAAATATAAATTTTTTTATTTTTATAATTTCTCCTTTATTAGGTTTACTAGTTTCAATTTTTTTTTGATTTATTTATCCTTATATTGGTATAAATTATATTATAGGTTTTGGTTTGATTTATATATTTTGTTGTTCTAGAATGATAGTTTATATTTTTTTAATAATTAGATGATCTTCAAATTCTAATTATTCAGTTTTAGGTATAATTCGTTTTATTTCTCAGATAATTTCTTATGAAGTTAGAATAATAATTATTATTATAAATTTAATGTTTTTGATTAATAGATTTAATTTAAATGATTTTTATATTTATCAAATTAATATAAAATTTTTTTTTTTTCTTTTTTTTATTTTTATTTTGTTATTAGTTAGATTTTTAGCTGAAATAAATCGGTCTCCTTTTGACTTTTCTGAGGGTGAATCAGAATTAGTTTCTGGTTTTAATATTGAATTTAGAAGATTATCTTTTATTTTTATTTTTATATCTGAATATATAAGAATTATGTTTATGGGGATACTATTATGTGAAATATTTTTTGGTTTAATAATGAATAAATTTTATTTAAATATTTATATTTTGATATTTATATTTTTAGTAATTTGATTACGTGGATTTTTGCCACGGTTTCGTTATGATAAATTAATATATTTAGTTTGAAAATTAATTTTACCCTTATCTTTATTTTTATTTGTATTTAATTTTTCTATAAAGTTATTTAACTTATATCATTAATTTAAGTATTAAGTTAATAGAACTAATTCTATTTTTTATTTTCAAAATAAATATTTTTATATTAAATTAATTAACTATTTTATTAAATTAATAGTTTATCTCATATTTTTATTAAATAAAAATTAATAAAAAAATAGGAGAAATAAATTATTGTAAAAATTTGACTTGTAAAAATAAATGGATATTCAACTGGTTGTATCCCAATTCAAGTTAATATGAAAAAAGTTATAATAAATATTCAAAATATAATTTTATTAATTGGGTAAAATTTGTTTCTTAAAAATTTTTTATTATTTAATATAGGTAATACTAATAAAATTAAAATTGAAGATATTAAAGCAATTACTCCTCCTAATTTATTAGGAATTGCTCGTAGAATTGAATAAGAGAATAAAAAATATCATTCTGGTTGAATATGATTGGGGGTAATTATTGAATTTGCTATAATAAAATTATTATGATCATTTAGTAGATATGGAAAGATTAAGGTTAAAATTAAAAATATTCATATAAATATAATTAATCCAATTAAATCTTTAATTAAAAAATATGGTGAAAATGTGATTTTATCAAAATTTCTATTAATTCCTAATGGATTATTTGATCCTGTTATATGTAAAAAAAATAAATGAATAAATGTAAATAAAATAATAATAAATGGTAAAATAAAATGGATTGAAAAAAATCGTGTTAATGTTGCATTATTAATTGAGAATCCTCCTCAAATTCAAATAACAATTGAATTTCCTAAATAAGGAATTGCTGAAAGAAGATTTGTAATAACTGTTGCTCCTCAAAAGGATATTTGTCCTCAAGGTAAAACATATCCTACAAAAGCTGTTATTATTGTTAATAATAATAATATTACTCCAATAATTCAAGTTATTTTAAAATTAAAAGAATTTATATAAATTCCTCGTCTAATATGAATATAAATTATAATAAAAAATATTGATGCTCCATTAGCATGGAAAGATCGAATTAATCATCCAAAATTAACATTACGATTTATATTGATAATTCTTTGAAATGCTAAATTAATATCTGTTTTATAATGAAATGCTAAAAATAAACCTGTTAAAATTTGATTTATTAAGCAAATTATTAATAAAGATCCAAAATTTCATATAAATCTAATTCTAGAAGGTGTTGGTAAATTTAGTATTGGTGATAAAGTTTTTAATATATTTTTTTTCATTAGTTATTTCTTTTGTCGAATTGGGCCTTTATTAATTTTTAATATTCAAATAATTAAAATTAATATAAAAAAAAGAATTAATATAATAAAATAAATTATTAAATTATTAGGTATTATAAATATATTAAGTAAATTAAAATTATCTTCAAAGAAGAATTTATTTTCATAATAAAAATTTTCTATATTAAAATATAGTTTAAAATAAAAAATAAATATTGTTAATAGTATTAGTTTAAATAATATATTTTTATAATTTTTGTTAATATTAAATTCATTAAAAGCAATTCTTGAGATATATAAAAAAATAATTATTAATCCACCGATATATAAAATAAAAATTATAAATGAAATTCATGCTGTTTTATTAATTATATTAATTATAAGAGTTAAGACTAAAGTTTGAATTAAAATAATTAAATTTGATCTAAGTGGCGATTTTATTATAGTTAATATAATTGCTATAATTAAATTAGTTAATAAAATAAATTTTAAAATTCAGTATATATTTTAATTAAAATATTAATTTTGGAGATTAACGATAATATAGTTATATATTTATACTGATTTATTTTAAATAATTTTATAATTTTGATTTACAATATCAATGTTTTTTTTAAACTATTAAAATGATAAATTTATTTATTTTAGTTTTATTATTTATATTATTTTCTGGGGTTTTGTTTTATATTTTTAATTTTAATCATTTATTAATAATACTTTTAGGATTAGAATATTTGTTATTAATTTTATCTTTATTATTTTTAATTAATTTAATAATATTTATTAAGCAATATATTTTATTATTAATTTTTTTTATTTTTTGTATTAGTGAAAGAGTATTAGGTTTAACAATTTTGATTTTAATAGTTCGTATGTATGGTAATGATTATTTAAAATCTTTAATAATTTTACAATGTTAATAATTTTAATATTAATTTTATTTAGTATGATTTTTTTTAGTCTGAATATTAAAAGATGATGATTAGCCCAGAATTTTTTTTTTTTTTTTTTTTTTTTATATATTTTAAGATTCCTATATTCAATTATTTTCTTAATATTAGTTATTTATTTGGTATAGATATATTTTCTTATTTAATATTTATATTAGGTACTTGAATTATTAGATTGGTTTATATTTCTAGCTTAAATTTTAAGAATATTTATTTAAATTATTTTAATTTTTTAATATTTATTTTTTTAATTATTTTTTATTTTTGTTTTTTTAGTAATAATTTTATTATATTTTATATTTTTTATGAGATTAATTTAATTCCTGTTATTATTTTGATTTATGGTTGGGGATATCAGTATGAACGTTTTAAGGCTGGATTTTATTTATTTATTTATATGATTTTTTTTTCATTACCTTTTTTTTCTTGTTTATTAAATTTAAATAATTCTGTTTTTTTATTTATATATTATTTTGATTATTTAAATGATTTAAATTTTTATTATTATTTATTTTTAATAATGATTTTTTTAGTTAAAATACCTTTATTTTTATTTCATATTTGATTACCAAAAGCTCATGTTGAAGCTCCTATTTGTGGTTCAATAATTTTGGCTGGAATTATATTAAAGTTAGGTGGTTTTGGAATTTATCATATTTTAATATTAGTATTTAAATTAAATTTAAAATTTAATTATTTTTTAATTTCTTTATGTCTTATTGGTATAATGGTTTTAAGATTAGTTTGTTTTTTTCAAAGAGACTTAAAAATTTTAATTGCTTATTCTTCTGTTGTTCATATAGGTTTAGTAATTATTGGATTTTTAACTTTAAATAATTGAGGATATTTTGGTTCATTAATTTTAATGTTTGGTCATGGTTTATGTTCTTCTGGTTTGTTTTGTTTAAGAAATATTTGTTATTTACGTTTTAAAAGTCGTAGATTATTTTTAAATAAAGGTTTAATTAATATTTATCCTTTTCTTTCATTTTGATGATTTTTATTGTGTTCTTCAAATATATCTTTTCCTCCTTCTTTTAATTTATTTGGTGAATTATTTTTGTTAATTAGATTAATAATTTGATTAGATTATTTTTATATATTATATTTTTTAATTATAATTTTAATGTTTTTATATAGTCTTTATTTATATTTATATACTCAATATGGTAAATTATTTTTTAATATAAATTATTTAGTTTATATTAATTTAAGTGAATATTTATTATTATTTATACATTGGGTTCCTTTAAATTTAATTTTTTTAATTATAGAATTATTTTGTTATTTAAATAGTTTAATTAAAATATTAATTTGTGGAATTAAAGATTATAATATATATATATTTAAATAATTAAGTTTAATTTTTTTTTTTTTTTTTTTTTTTTTATTTTTTTTTATTTATTATTTTTTTTGTTTTAGGTTTATTATTAATTTATTTTGATAAATTATATTTTATTGAATATATGTTTTTTTTTTTTAATTCTTGTATAGTTTTATATGTTTTATTAATTGATTGAATATCCTTTATATTTATTTCTTTTGTTTTTTTAATTTCTTCTATAATTTTATTATATAGAATAGAATATATAAATTATGATTTTAATAAGAGTCGTTTTTTAATATTAATAAATTTTTTTATTATATTTATATTTTTTTTAATTATTAGACCTAATTTAGTTAGAATTTTATTGGGTTGAGATGGTTTAGGTATAGTTTCTTTTTGTTTAGTTGTTTTTTATCAAAATAAAAAATCTTATAGATCAGGATTAATTACAGTTATTTTAAATCGTTTAGGGGATTTATTTATTATTTTATCTATAATTTGAATATTAAATTTTGGTTCTTGAAATTTTATTTTAATTGATTATTATATTAATTATAATTATTTATTTTATATTAGTTTATTAATTATGTTTGCCTCTTTAACTAAAAGAGCTCAAATTCCTTTTTCTTCTTGATTGCCTTTAGCAATAGCAGCTCCTACTCCTGTTTCTTCATTGGTTCACTCTTCTACTTTAGTTACTGCTGGAATTTATTTAATAATTCGTTTTAATGAGATTTTTTTAAAGTTTACTTTTTTAAATTATTTATTAATTATTTCTTGTTTAACAATATTTATAGCTGGTTTAAATGCTATTTTTGAATTTGATTTAAAAAAAATTATTGCTTTTTCTACTTTAAGTCAAATGAGATTTATATTTATAATTTTATGTTTAGGTAAAATTGATATATGTTTTTTTTATTTATTAATACATGCTTTATTTAAGTCTATAATATTTTTAAGAGCTGGTATTTTAATTTTAAATATAAATAATAATCAAGATATTCGTAAAATAGGGGGTTTAATTGATTGTTTACCTTTTTGTGGTTTAATTTTTATATTTACTTTAATATCATTATGTGGTTTTCCTTTTTTTTGTAGTTTTTATTCAAAAGATTTAATTTTTGAGTATTTTTTAATAATAAATTTAAATTTTTTTTTTTTTTTTTTTTTTTTATTTTCTTTTTTTTTAACTTTTTTTTATTCTATTCGTGTTATTTATTATTTAATAATAATAAATTATTCTATATATAATTATTTAATAATTATTAAGTTTGAAAGAAAAATTTTAATTATTAGAATATTATTAATTAGATTAATTATAATTTTTTTTGGTTCTTTTTTTATATGATTAATATTTTATAAATTTGATTTAATTTTATTAGAGTTTAAATTTAAAATTTTAAGAGTTTTAATTTTATTTTTTAGAATTTGATTTTTTTTTGAGCTTAATAATTTTTTATTTTCTATAAAGTATTTAATTTCTATATTTAATATTTTTTTTTTTAGAATAATGTGAAATTTATTGTTTTTAAAGGTTAATTTTTTTTTAAATAATTTTCTTTTTATTGGATTTTTTTCTTTAAAATTATTTGAAACTGGTTGAATTGAATATAATTTGAATAATGGTTTAATTTTTTTTTTTAAAAAAATAGTTATTTTTATTCAAAATATTTTTTTAAATAGTTATAAGGTTTATATTTTATTATTTTTTATATGATTTTTAATTATTTTAATTTTTAATTATTAAATTTAAATAGCTTAAAATAGAGTATTATATTGAAGATATAAGGGTAAATTAATTTTTTTTTAAATAAAATTTTGATGAATATTTTTTGTTAAAGTAAAAATTCTGATTAGTTAAATTTTGCTGTTTTTTTATAAAGGTAAAATTATGATTTAATTTTTTTTTAAATTTTTGAGAAGGTAGCTATACATGCATAAAATTTTTTTATTTAAATTGTTTATTTTTCTAGTTTATAAATTTAAAAAAAATTATTTATAAAAAAAAATTATTTTTATATTGAAAATATAATGTTTTATTTTAAACTAATAAATATTTAAAGATTAAACATTTAAAATGCTTTAAAAGATAGTTAGCAGCTTCTTTTTTTAAAAATCTTTTTAATTGGAATTTTTTTTTCAATATTATTATTAACAGTAATAAACCTCTTTTTTGGTTTCAATTAAAAATAAGGATTAAATAATCTATTATTAAGTCGAAATTAATATGTAATAATATTACTTCTTATTTAAGATAAATTAATCAATAATTTTTAAAAGCAAATTAAATGTTATAAATTTTAACTATTATCCTTTAAATTTTTCAATTTAGTGATCCAAATTTTCATTCGTAAAAAATGGTTATAATTATAAATATAAAGAAAATTATGAATATTAAGTTAAAATATAGTATATTTGAAATTTTAAAATTTAAAATTATTGGTAAAATAATTGAGATTTCAATATCAAAAATTAAAAAAATAATTGCAATTAAATAAAAATTTAATGAGAAGGGAATACGTGATTTATTAAATGGGTCAAATCCACATTCAAAGGGTGCTGATTTATTATAATTAAATTTTATTTTTATATTGATTAAAATTATAATAGCAAATAAAATTACTAAAATTAAAGTTAAAGTTAATATTGTAGTTAAATTTAATAGAATTATTTTATTTAAAATTTAAACTTTTTGATTGGAAATCAAATATACTATTTATATTAATAAAATTAATTATTTCATCAATAGAATGTTATATATAAAAATAATCAAATAATATCAATAAAATGTCAATATCATGCAGCTAGTTCAAATCTGATATGATGAATAAAAGAAAAATGTAATTTTAATATTCGTAATAAATTAATTATTAAAAAGATTGTTCCAATAATTACGTGTAATCCATGAAAGCCTGTTGCTATATAAAATGAAGATCCAAAAATTGAATCTGAAAATGTAAATGTTGCTTGATTATATTCTAATGCTTGAAGAATTAAAAAATATATACTTAAAATAATTGTTAAATTTATAAAAATAATTGTTTTTTTTTTTGAATTATTTAATAAGTAAAAATGTGTTAAAGTTACAGTGAATCTTGATGTTAATAAAATAATCGTGTTTAATAATGGGATTAAAAGAGGATTAAAAAATGTAATATTTTTAGGGGGTCAATTTAAACCTAATTCAATTGATGGGGCTAATGAGTTATGTAGAAAGTTTCAAAAAAATGAAATAAATAAAAATATTTCAGAAATAATAAATAAAATTATTCTGAATTTAATTAAATTTATAATAAAGAAGTTATGATTTCCTTGGAAAGTTCTTTCTCGAATTACATCTCGTCATCATAATATTGAAATAAAAATAATTATTAAAAAATTAATTAATGAAATTGAATTAAATTTAAAATTTAAAATTATAATATTTGAAATTATTAAATTGAAAGTATTTAATGCTATTAAGATTGGTCATGGACTTAAATTTAAAATAAAGTAAGGTTGATTTATTTTTATCATTATTCACTAGAATATAATGATGAAAGAATTGAAAATACATAACTTTGAATTAAAGCTACACATAATTCGAAAATTATTATGAATATTTGAATTAATATAATAATAATTATAAGTGAATTATAATTTAATAATGTTATTAAAAGGTGACCTGCAATTAAATTTGCAGTTAAACGGATAGAAAGGGATATTGGTCGAATAATAATTCTTATTGTTTCAATAATTGTTATTAAAGGGGCTAGGTAAATAGGAGTATTTAGTGGGATTAAATGTCTAATTATATTTTTTGTATTTTTACATACTGAAAAGATAATAAAGAAAAATCAAAATGGTAAAGCTAATGTAATTGAGAATACTATGTGACTTGATGATGAAAAAATATATGGAAATAATCTAAAAAAATTATTTAATAAAATAAATAAAAAAAGTGAAATAAATAAAAATGCAGGAGATTTAGTTTTTTTTATTTTGTAAAGTATTAATATTTCATTATTTAATATATTAAATATTTTAAATATTAATCAATTAATTCGATTTGGTATAATTCATAAAAAATTTGGTATTAATATGATAATAATTAAACTTCTGATTCAATTTATTTCTAAATTAAAAATTGTTGTTGATGGATCAAAAATATTAAATAAATTTGTTGTAATTTTTTAATTGAGTTTTAAAATTTTTTTTTATTTTAGAAATTTTAATAAAATTAAAATATAATAAATTTATGATTAAATAAAATATTATGAAAAAGAATATAAATAAAATTAATCAGTTAATTGGTGCTATTTGAGGAATTAAGTGATATTTATAAATAATTTTAATTTGACAAATTAATGTTATATTTTAACTAATCTCTTTCATTAGAAGTAATTGCTAATTTACTATATTTTGATTTAAGAGATCATTACTTTGCTTTTCAGTCATCTAATGAATTAAAAATTTTTAATTCAATAAATAAATTTGTTTAAATTAATTGATTCAATTTGGATAGGCATAAATCTATGATTAATTCCACAAATTTCTGAGCATTGTCCAAAATAAATTCCAGGACGATTTATAAAAAGGTTAATTTGATTTATTCGTCCTGGGATTGCATCAATTTTAATTGCTAATCTTGGGATAGTTCATGAATGAATTACATCATCTGATGAAATCAATAATCGAATATTAAATTTAAATGGTAGAATAGTTTTATTATCTACTTCAATTAAACGGAAATTTTCTTTGTTTAATTCATTTATTATGTAAGATTCAAATTCAATATTAGAAAAATCTGAATATTCATAAGATCAAAATCATTGATGTCCGAAAATTTTAATTGTTAAAATAGGACATTTAATTTCATCTATTAAATATAGTAAATGAAGAGAAGGTATAGCAATAAAAATTAAAATAATAGGTGGAGTTGTAGTTCAAATAAATTCAATTATTTGATTTTCAGAAATTTTAATATTAATAAATTTATTTTTTATAATAAATAATATTATATAAGTAATTGTTGTTATAATTATAATAATAATAAAAATTGTATGATCATGAAAAAAAATTAATTGTTCTATTAATGGTGAATTTCTATTTTGAAATCTTAGTTTTAATCAAGTTATAATTTCTAAAAAAAGATTATTCTTTATAAATGAATTTTAAGTTCATTGCATACTAATTCTGCCATATTAGAAATTAATAATTAAAGGTAGTTCTGAATATGAATGTTCTAAAGGTGGTAAATTATGAATTCATTCAATTGAATTACTTAAATTTAATTTAAAGATTGTTGTTTTTTTTAAAAAAATTCTATTTCAAATTGAATAAATTAAGATAATAATTCTAAATGTTGAAATTATTGATCCAATTGATGAAATTATATTTCATAATAAAAAGTTATTTGGGTAATCTGTATATCGTCGAGGTATACCATTTAATCCTAAAAAGTGTTGTGGGAAGAAGGTTAAATTTACTCCAATAAATATTAAAATAAATTGAATTTTTAAAATAAAATTATTTATTGAAAATCCTGTGAAAATTGGGAATCAATGAATTAATCTAGCAATAATTGCAAATACAATTCCTATTGATAATACATAATGAAAATGAGCTACTACATAATAAGTATCATGAAGAATAATATCAATAGAAGAATTAGCAAGAATTACTCCTGTTAATCCTCCAATTGTAAATAAGAAAATAAATCCTAGAGCTCAAATTGTTGATGGTGAAAAATTAATTTTAGATCCATAAATAGTTGCTAGTCATCTAAAAATTTTAATTCCTGTTGGGATAGCAATAATTATAGTTGCTGATGTAAAATAAGCCCGTGTATCAACATCTATACCAATTGTAAATATATGATGAGCTCAAACAATAAATCCTAATAATCCAATAGTTAATATTGCGTAAATTATTCTAATATTACCAAATGTCTCATTTTTATTTCTTTCTTGACTAATAATATGGGAAATTAATCCAAATCCAGGTAAAATTAAAATATAAACTTCTGGGTGTCCAAAAAATCAAAATAAATGTTGATAAAGAATTGGATCTCCTCCCCCTGCTGGGTCAAAAAATGATGTATTTAAATTTCGATCAGTTAATAATATAGTAATAGCACCAGCTAAGACTGGTAATGATAAAATTAATAATATAGCTGTAATTAGGATTGATCAAGGGAATAATGGAATTTGATTTAATTTTATATTATTCGGTATTATATTAAGAATAGTACAAATAAAATTAATTGCTCCTAAAATTGATGAAATACCTGCTAAATGAAGAGAGAAAATAGTTAAATCAACTGAAATGTTATTATGAGCAATATTGTTTGATAAAGGTGGATAAATAGTTCATCCTGTTCCTGTTCCATTATTAATTATAAATCTACAGATTATTATTATTAATGAAGGTGGTAGTAATCAAAATCTAATATTATTTAATCGTGGAAAAGATATATCTGGACAACCTATTATTATGGGAATTAATCAATTTCCAAATCCTCCAATTACAATTGGTATAGTTATAAAAAAAATTATAATGAAAGCATGAATTGTAACAATTACATTATATAATTGATTATTATTAATAATTGAATTAATTTGTCTTAATTCTAATCGAATTAAAATACTAAGTGAAGATCCAATTATTCCTGATCAAATTCCAAATAGAAAATATAAAGTTCCAATATCTTTATGATTAGTTGAGAAGATTCATTTTATAGATAAAATGGCTGATAATAGGTTATAAAT